TATATCATTCGTGGGTGCGGCTAACTCTCCCCGAGGTAACTGTATTAATTTCCAAGGTAAAAGAGCCCCTGACCAATTGGAAACAAAAATAAATAGAAACAGAGTTCCAATAAACGGAACCCAAGGGCGATATTCTTCTCCAATCTGAGTTTTGCTCACGTCTCGAATGAATTCAAGGACATATTCGAAGAAATTCTGACCGTCTGTCGGAATTGTTTGTGGATTCCGAACAGCTATAGTGGCTGAACCTAATAAGATAGCAATTACAACCCAAGAAGTAATAAGTACTTGGCCGTGGACTTGTAAACCCCCTATTTGCCAATAGAAATGTTGACCTACTTCCACACCAGATAGTTCGTATAATCCCCTTAGTTTATTGATTGAACATGATACAACATTCATAATTATTTTATTACTATTTACGTTACTAAAATATTACTAGAATAATAGTATTCTTATTCTAGTAACTAGTAAATAGTAATTATAAACATAATTCAATAATTATAAGAATTATAGAGTTCACGAAATAATTTTTAATTTTAGTATGAATCAAAGATTTCTTATATAGCTAGAACGCCCCTCACAAATTGCGAATACTAATTTTGTGAGAATTAATCGGATTGAAGCTATGGCGTCATCGTTTGCCGGAATCGAAATATCTGCCAGATCGGGGTCACAATTTGTATCGATTAAACAAATTGTTGGAATTCCCAAAGTAATACATTCTCGAAGGGCTGTATATTCTTCTTGCTGATCAACGATGATTACAATATCAGGTAACCCTGTCATATACTTAATCCCACCCAGATATGTTTGCAAGTGAGATAATTGTCTCTTAAACATAGCTTCATCTCGCTTCGGAAGACGGGTGAGTCTACCCGCCTTTTCTTCCATTCTCAAGTCTCTGAACTTATGAAGTCTTGTTTCGGTAGTGGACCAATTCGTTAACATACCCCCAAGCCATTTTTTATTAACATAATGACATCGAGCCCGTATTGCAGCCCGTGCTACTGAATCAGCTGCTTTATTTTTTGTCCCAACAATTAAAAATTGTTTTCCTCTATTTGCTGCATCAAAAACTAAATCACAAGCTTCTGATAAAAAACGAGCAGTTCTAGTAAGATTTGTAATATGAATACCTTTACGTTTTGCAGAAATATAAGGCGACATTCTAGGATTCCATTTCCTAGTACCATGACCAAAATGAACTCCCGCTTCCATCATCTCTTCCAAAGTGACGTTCCAATATCTTCTTGTCATTTCTCCCCACACTTCCTCTTTTTTTTAATGAAAAAAAAAGAGATGAGGTATCTTGAAATAAATAATTGTTCCTACGGAACCTTCTCTTCGACCGCGAATTGATCATTGATACACAATCCAAACCTTGAATTTCTTTCTATTCGTTACTATCTTTATAATTTGATTACTCAATTTATTAAATGACCATCAAAAAGACAGATAATTCAAAGGGTGAATCTGTTCTTACAAATCATCCAATCCCATAAATCATTATTTTTATGTATCATGAAAATTCTTTGAAACACAAGATGCAAATAATTCTCTATGGTAAAAAAAAAGATCTCTCATTTCCCCTTCGAATAGATTCTTCTTTTTTGTTTTGAAATTGAAAGGAATACTCTTCTGTTTCCTTGAACGATGTACTAATCTTTTGAATCCGGTACCGACGGGTATCATCCCCCCCAGAACAACGTTTTCTTTTAGACCTTTCAACCAATCGATACGGCCCCGGAGAGCAGCTTTTGCTAAAACTCGAGCCGTTTCTTGAAAACTAGCTTCGGATATAAAACTTTGCGTATTCAGAGATGCTCTCGTTATTCCCAATAATAGGGCTCGGTAACAGATCGCTTCTTCCAAAGCACGCCCCATTCGTTCTGCCCGCAACAATCCAATGAGTTCGCCGGGTAAAAAAACATTAGACATTCCGTCTTCTGAAACCAAGACTTTTGATGTTATTTGACGTACAATAATTTCTATATGCCTATTATGGATTTGCACCCCTTGGGATCGATAAACCTTTTGGATCTTATTAACCAAAGACATACGACTTTGCACTATAGTTAGCTCAGCGCCAATCAAGAATCCCCAAGGAATTCCAAGAATTCTTGGTATACCCTTGTTCCAATCATAAATTCTCTTTTCGAGATTCATCGATATTGATTCAATCGAACGAACTTCTAAAACTTGTTCTACCTTTGGAAGACCTTGCGTTATATCACCAGACCTCGATTTTTCATATATAAATGTAACTAATGTATCTCCTTCATCAAGGATTTCCCCATAATGACCATGAACAGTTGCTCCCGGGGTGGCTAAATAAGGCTTAGCGGATCTTAATACTAAAGAGTCGATTTGAACAATTAGAATTTGACCCGCCTTTAAGCATGGCCCTTTTTTGGAAATACATAAATTTTCACAAATAAATTGTCCAAGACTCGTTTTTGAGGATGTCTCTTCACAATAACTATTCGGAAAACAATAC